GATCAAACAGGCGAAGTTGCTTTGATACGTTATTCCCAACAATCGGATTTTCGTCGAGACATAATCAAAGGCTCCATGCGTGCTCAAAGACGTAAAACAGTTACTTGGAAACTCTTTGAAGCAAATGCGCATTCCCCTCTTTTTTTGGACCGAATAGACAAATCTTTTTTTTTTTTTTTTGATATTTCTGAACGGATGAAAAAAATTTTTAGAAATTGGATGTGGAAAAACACAGAATTCACAATTTCGAATTATACAGAGAAAAAGACAAAAGAAAGCGCGAAAAAAAAAGAGGAGGACAAAAAAGAAGAAGACAAAAGAAAGGAGAAAGTGCGTATACAAATAGCGGAAGCCTGGGATAGTATTTTACTTGCTCAAGTAATGAGAGGTTTTTTATTAGTAACCCAATCAATTCTTAGAAAATATATTATATTACCTTCATTGATAATAGCTAAAAATATTGTCCGTATACTATTATTTCAATTTCCGGAATGGTATGAGGACTTAAAGGATTGGAATAGAGAAATGCATGTTAAATGTACCTATAACGGCGTTCAATTATCAGAAAAAGAATTTCCAAAAAACTGGTTAACAGACGGCATTCAGATCAAGATCCTATTTCCTTTTCGTCTTAAACCTTGGCACAGATCTAAGTTACGAGCCCCTTATAACGATCCAATGAAAAAGCAAGGTCAAAAAAATGATTTTTGTTTTTTAACAATTTTTGGAATGGAAGCTGAACTACCTTTTGGTTCTCCCAGAAAAAAACTTTCATTTTTTGAACCTATTTTAAAAGAACTCAAAAAAAAAATTAAAAAATTGCAAAAGAAATGTTTTATAATTCTAGGAATTTTTAAAGAACAAACAAAATTGTTTCTAAATGTCTCAAAAAAACCAAAAAAATGGATCATTAAAAACATTCTGTTTATAAAAGAAATAATAAAAGAACTCTCAAAAATAAACCCAATTATATTATTTGGATTGAGAGAAATAGAAGTATATGAATTGAGTGAAATTAAAAAAGATTCAATAATCAGTAATCGGATGATTCAGGAATCGTCCATTCAAATTAGATCTCAGGATTGGACAAATTATTCATTAACAGAAAAAAAAATGCAAGATCTGACTGATAGAATAAACACAATCATAAAGCAAATAGAAAAAATTACAAAAGACAAGAAAAAGGGATTTATAACTTCAGATAGAAATTTGAGTTCTAACAAAATAAGTTATGATGATAAAAGATTGGAATCACAAAAAAATATTTGGCAGATATTAAAAAGAAGAACTGCTCGATTAATCCGTAAATCCCATTATTTTATAATATTTTTCATTGAAAAGATATACATAGATATCTTTCTATCTATGATTAATATTCCTAGTATCAATACACAACTTTTTCTTGAATCACCAAAAAAAATTATTAATAAAAACATTAACAGTAATGAAGCAAATCAAGAAAGAATTAATAAAACAAATCAAAGTTTAATTAAATTTATTTCGATTATAAAAGAGTCACTTTCTAATACTAATATTAGTCTTAGTCAAAAAAATTCAAAGACTTTTTTTGACTTATCTTACTTTTCACAAGCATATGTATTTTACAAATTATCACAAACCCAACTTATTAAGTTAGAGAAATTGAAATCCGTATTTCAATATAATGGAACCCCCCTTTTTCTTAAGAATGAAATAAAGGATTTTTTTGTTGTAAGACAAGAACTATTTCATTCCGAATTAAGACCTAAGAATCTTCGCAATTCTGGAATGAATCAATGGACAAATTGGTTAAGGAGTCATTATGAATATCAATGTGATGTATCTCAAATTAAATGGTCTAGAGTAGTACCACAAAAATGGCGAAATATATTGAACTGTATAGCTCAAAATAAAGATTTATATAAAGATTTGTGTGATTTATATGAAAAAGATGAATTAATTCACTACGAAAAAAAAACAAAAATGGAAACGGATTTATTATTGAATCAAAAGGATAATTTTAAAAAACAATATAGATATGATCTTTTAGCATATAAATCCATAAATTCTGAAACTAAGAAGTACTCTTCAATTTATGGATCACCATTACAAGTAAAAACTAACCAAGATATTTTTTATAATTACAACACACATAAACAAAAATCATTTAATATGGTAGAAGATGATATTCGAGATATGGATAAAAATACGGATAGAAAATTTTTTGATTGGAGAATTCTCTATTTTTGTCTTAAAACGAAGGTCGATATTGAGGCCTGGATCAATATTGATACTGACACTAACAGTAATAAATATACTAAGACTAGGGTTAATAAGTATCAAATAATTGAAAAAATCAATAATAAGGGTCTTTTTTATCTCACACTTCAGCAAGACCAAAAAATCAACCTATCCAATCAAAAACCCCTTTTGGATTGGATGGGAATGAATGAAGAAATACTAAGTCGTCCCATATCAAATCTGGAACTTTGGTTCTTGCCAGAATTTGTGAGACTTTATAATACGTATAAAATGAAACCGTGGGTTATACCAATTAAATTACTACTTTTTAATTCTAATATAAAAAAAAATGCTAGTGAAAACAAAAGCATCACTGGAAATAAAAAAAGAGATCCTTTTATATCAATATCGTCGAATGAAAAAAAATCTCTTGAATTAGAAAACCGAAATCAAGGAGAAAAAGAATCCATGGGCCAAGCAGATCTTAAATCAGCTCTTTCAAACCAAGAAAAAGATGTTGAAGAAGATTATACGGGATCGGACATGAAAAAACATAGAAATAAAAAGCAATACAAGATCAATACAAAAGCGGAGTTTGATTTCTTCCTAAAAAGGTATTTGTATTTTCAATTGAGATGGGATGATTCTTTAAATAAAAAAATAATCAATAACATCAACGTATATTGTCTCCTGCTTAGACTGATAAATCCAAGAGAAATTACTATATCCTCTATTCAAAGGGGCGAAATGAGTCTGGATATTTTGACGATTCAGAAAGATGTAACTCTTACAGAATTTATTAAAAGGGGATTTTTGATTATTGAACCAATTCGTCTAGCTATAAAAAATGATGGAAAATTTATTATGTATCAAACCCTCGGTATTTCATTAGTTCATAAAAGTAAACATCAAATAAATCAAAGATACCGAGAAAAAAAACATGTTGATAAGAATTCTGATGAAGTCATTACAAAACATCAAAAGATGACTGGAAATCGATATAAAAAAAATTATGATTTGTTTGTTCCTGAAAATATTTTATCGCCTAGACGTCGTAGAGAATTGCGAATTCTAATTTGTTTAAATTCTAAGAATAGACATAGAAAGGCATCTTTTTGTAATGGGAATGAGGTAAACAGTCAAGTTGTGGATAAAAGCAAAAAATATAAAAAAAAACTTATAAAATTAAAGCTATTTCTTTGGCCCAATTATCGATTAGAAGATTTAGCTTGTATGAATCGTTATTGGTTTAATACCAATAATGGCAGTTGTTTCAGTATGGTAAGGATACATATGTATCCGCGATTGAAAATTCATTAATAGTACATTTTTCCTATATTTCCCATACCATATCTGGTCTATGACGACAAAGAGATGCACGCATACATTGTCTTACATTCCATTCTGATACATGATACTAATTCAATGACATATCAATTAGATCTAGAATGAACAAAATTTTCTTATTTTAGGTCTAAACTTTTATCTTTTGTGAGTGAAGAAACCAACCATACTTTTGTATCCCCTTTCAAATCCAATTTTAAAATGAAAATAGGATTGAGTAAGTTTTATTAAATAAAAAAAATTAGAAATTAATAACGAAATACAAATTTTTGTATATACCAAATAAAAATTAGGGGCATTATTATTACTGATCAATAAAGATATCTATCAATAAAAAATATCTTAAAATAAAAAGAGGGGGGGAGAGAAGATTTCAGTTTATGGTAAAAAATTCATTCATCTCAGTTATTTCACAAGAAGAAAAAGACGAAAACAGAGGATCTGTTGAATTTCAAATAGTTAGTTTCACCAATAGGATACGAAGACTTACTTCACATTTACAATTACACAAAAAAGACTATTTATCTCAGAGAGGTTTACGTAAAATTCTGGGAAAACGCCAACGATTACTGTCTTATTTGTCAAAGAAAAATAGAATATGTTATAAAGAATTAATTAATCGGTTGGATATTCGGGAGTCAAAAACTCGTTAATTTTATTTTTATAAAGGCATTTTGAATTATTTGATTTATTAGATCTTGAATTTTAATGAACTTTTTTTCGTTTTCAGCAATTCATGAAAGAATGAATCGAGGAAAAACCTATGAATATACCGGCTACAAGAAAAGACCTCATGATAGTCAATATGGGCCCCCACCACCCATCAATGCATGGTGTTCTTCGACTCATCATTACTCTAGATGGTGAAGATGTTATTGACTGTGAACCAATATTGGGTTATTTACACCGAGGAATGGAAAAAATTGCGGAAAATCGAACAATTATACAATATTTGCCTTATGTAACACGGTGGGATTATTTAGCTACTATGTTCACAGAAGCAATAACTGTAAACGGACCGGAACAGTTGGGAAATATTCAAGTACCTAAAAGAGCCAGCTATATCAGAATAATTATGTTGGAGTTGAGTCGTATAGCTTCTCATCTGTTATGGCTCGGTCCTTTTATGGCGGATATTGGTGCACAAACTCCCTTTTTCTATATTTTCAGAGAAAGAGAATTAGTATATGATCTATTCGAAGCTGCCACCGGTATGAGAATGATGCATAATTATTTTCGTATCGGAGGAGTAGCGGCCGATCTACCTCATGGCTGGATAGATAAATGTTTGGATTTCTGCGATTATTTTTTAACAAGAGTTGCTGAATATCAAAAACTTATTACACGAAATCCTATTTTTTTAGAACGAGTCGAGGGAGTAGGCATTATTGGTAGAGAGGAAGTAATAAATTGGGGTTTATCGGGACCAATGCTGCGAGCTTCCGGAATACAATGGGATCTTCGTAAAGTTGATCATTATGAATGTTACGACGAATTTGATTGGGAAGTACAGTGGCAAAAAGAAGGAGATTCATTGGCTCGTTATCTAGTCCGAATTGGTGAAATGATAGAATCCGTAAAAATTATTCAACAGGCCCTGGAAGGAATTCCAGGGGGACCCTATGAGAATTTAGAAATACGATACTTTGATAGAGAAAGGAATCCGGAATGGAATGATTTTGAATATCGATTTATTAGTAAAAAGCCGTCTCCTACATTTGAATTGCCGAAACAAGAACTTTATGTGAGAGTAGAAGCCCCAAAGGGAGAATTGGGAATTTTTCTCATAGGGGATCAGAGTGGTTTTCCTTGGAGATGGAAAATCCGCCCGCCGGGTTTTATCAATTTGCAAATTCTTCCGCGGTTAGTTAAAAGAATGAAATTGGCTGATATTATGACGATACTAGGTAGTATAGATATCATTATGGGAGAAGTTGATCGTTGAAATGATAATTGATACACCGGAAGTACAAGATATCGATTCTTTTTCTAGATTAGAATTTTTTAAAGAGGTTTATGGAATTCTATGGGTTCTTGTTCCTATTTTGACTCTTGTAGTGGGAATCACAATAGGCGTACTGGTAATTGTATGGTTAGAAAGAGAAATATCGGCAGGGATACAACAACGTATTGGACCTGAATACGCCGGCCCTTTGGGAGTTCTTCAAGCTCTAGCAGATGGGACAAAACTACTTTTCAAAGAAAATCTTTTTCCATCTAGGGGGGATACTCGTTTATTCAGTATCGGGCCATCCATAGCAGTCATATCAATTTTAGTAAGCTATTCAGTAGTTCCTTTTGGATATCACCTTGTTTTAGCGGATCTCAATATCGGTGTTTTTTTATGGATTGCCATTTCCAGTATTGCTCCAATTGGACTTCTTATGTCGGGATACGGGTCAAATAATAAATATTCCTTTTTAGGCGGTCTACGAGCTGCTGCTCAATCGATTAGTTATGAAATACCATTAACTTTATGTGTGTTATCAATATCTCTACGTGCGATTCGTTGATACATAGACAGAAACTTTTCTCTATTCCTTCCTTTCAAGGAAAGGGTTGGAATGGATTGAGTAGATATCTTAATTTTTTTTTTATTCATTATTCGGGTTGATGAACTAAATCAAATAGTTATATGAGTGAAAGAAAACAGCTTATATATAAATTCGCAGTAAAAAGATTGATTCTCATTTTCTATGTATAAGAGTTAGAGAGTTAAGCGGAAATAAACATAAACAGAAGAGACCGTTTCCCCCAAGATTGGTTGATTAGTCATCCTGACTTGAAGCGGGTTCAAAAGATCAACCGTATTGAGTTTTCACTATCATTTTTATGTATTAGCATAACGGGGGATTGAGCAAAAACGAGTGGATGGTTAGAAACACGAACATATGTAAAGGATTAGTAATGGAGATTATGTAAATTCTCCAAAAGGACATTTTTACATAATATACAAACAAAGAATACTAATTGGGGCTTTAAGTTGGTAGAAATGATCAGGCAGTACTCCCCATGACACGATTCCAATCCAGAGTATACTCCTATCCACCGATTTAATAAATAACTATTCGAAACGAAATAATCCTTTACTTTATTTTGAAAGCCCTCTTTTTCTCAGAAATAGAAAGAAGAATAGGAACGAAAAAAAAAAAAAAAAAAAAAAAGATATACTTTATTTATTCTTTGTTACTTTTATTCTTTCCCATATACATATTAATAGATATATAATTTGTGTCATAATTCATTAATTAATATAGAATTTTTTTTTTCGTACGTGAAACCAACGGGTTATTGATATTTTTACAAGAAGTATTTTATTGAACAGTTAAGTTATTACTGAACAAAGAAGAATTGAAATTATTATTGAAATTATTAAATTAAAGAAAGGATGAGATCAATTCAGAAGTACTTTTTTTATTTAATTTTGAATTAAAATAATTATAACAGACAGAATTCAATTGGTCTAATTTGGGACCGGCCGATAGTTATCCATCCTACAAACATATCAAGATTCAAAAAAGAATACTGATGCGGTCCCTATATTTATTTCTGGCCTTCAAGGAGCCGTATGAGGTGAAAATCTCATGTACGGTTCTGTAATAGCGATGGTAACAGTGATGGTATCACCGACTATAATTATCTAACAGTTCAAGTACAATTGATATTGTTGAGGCGCAATCAAAATATGGTTTTTGGGGATGGAATTTGTGGCGTCAGCCTATAGGGTTTATCATTTTTATTATTTCTTCCCTAGCAGAATGTGAGAGATTACCTTTTGATTTACCAGAAGCAGAAGAAGAGTTAGTAGCAGGTTATCAAACCGAATACTCGGGTATAAAATTTGGGTTATTTTATGTTGCTTCCTATCTAAACCTATTGGTTTCTTCATTATTTGTAACAGTTCTTTACTTGGGAGGTTGGAATATATCTATTCCGGACATATATGTTTCTGAGCTTTTTGAAATAAATAAAACATGTGGAGTTTTTGGAGCGATAATTGGTATCTTTATTACATTAGCTAAAACTTATTTGTTCTTGTTCATTCCTATCACAACAAGATGGACTTTACCGAGGCTAAGAATGGACCAACTATTGAATCTTGGATGGAAATTTCTTTTACCTATTTCTCTCGGTAATCTATTATTAACAACTTCTTTCCAACTCTTTTCACTGTAAAGTAACATTCTATATTCACAATGTGTCTCAAACAAGAGAAATAAACAAACATAAAACTATTCATATATATATTAACGATATGTTCTCTATGGTAACTGGGTTCATGAATTATGGTCAACAAACAGTACGAGCTGCAAGGTACATTGGTCAAAGTTTCATGATTACTTTATCCCACGCAAATCGTTTACCCGTAACTATTCAATATCCTTATGAAAAATCAATCACCGCGGAGCGTTTCCGCGGTCGAATCCATTTTGAATTTGATAAATGTATTGCTTGTGAAGTATGCGTTCGTGTATGTCCTATAGATCTACCCGTTGTTGATTGGAAATTGGAAACTGATATTCGCAAGAAACGGCTGCTTAATTACAGTATTGATTTCGGAGTCTGTATATTTTGTGGTAATTGCGTTGAGTATTGTCCAACGAATTGTTTATCAATGACTGAAGAATATGAACTTTCTACTTATGATCGTCACGAATTGAATTATAATCAAATTGCTTTGGGTCGTTTACCAATGTCAGTAATTGACGATTATACAATTCGAACAATTTTGAATTCGCCTCAAAAAAATAAGTAAATCTCTTATTAACGAATAATTTAGAATTACTTTACTAATAACTAATATAGAAGGAATTTAGGTTTCTTTCGTGTTGTTTGGTCAATAACTACAAATACCAACTATTGATTGGTTGGTAAGAAACGCGTCTTAATTTGGATTGAAAATCCATTAATTAATATATCCATAATTGTTTTAAAATATATCGTTTAGAATTAGAACGACTCTTTCAGATAAAGAATGAAATTAGTCCAATAATAGTACTCACATTTATTCATATCCCTTAGTATTTATTTACTTAGGATTAAATTAGGAATTGCTCAAAAATCATAAAAAAAAAATTTATGGTCGGGTCTCAATAAGGTCATGAAAAACATTTCTATTTATTTATCTCTTATTTTACATATAATGGATTTGCCCGGACCAATACATGATTTTCTTTTAGTCTTTCTGGGATCGGTTCTTATACTAGGAGGTATGGGGGTGGTATTATTTACCAACCCCATTTATTCTGCCTTTTCATTGGGACTGGTTCTTGTTTGTATATCCTTATTCTATATTCTATTAAACTCTTATTTTGTAGCTGCTGCACAACTCCTTATTTACGTGGGAGCTATAAATGTTTTAATCGTATTTGCTGTGATGTTCATGAATGGTTCAGAATATTACAAAGATTTGAATCTTTGGACCATTGGGGATGTGGTTACTTTGCCAGTTTGTACAAGTATTTTTGTTTTACTCATGATTATTATTACGGATACGTCATGGTACGGAATTATTTGGACTACAAGATCAAACCAGATTATAGAGCAAGATTTGATAAGTAATAGTCAACAAATTGGAATTCATTTATCAACAGATTTTTTTCTTCCATTTGAATTCGTTTCGATAATTCTTTTAGCCGCTTTGATAGGTGCAATTGCCGTGGCGCGACAGTAAAAAATTTATAGAATTAGCAATGCACGTTAAACTCTGTTCGGTTTTATTACATTACATTTATTTCCCTTTAATTAAAGATTGTTTATGTCTAAAATAGAAATTATTCAATCTATTCTATTAACAATAGAAAATCTGCCTTTGTTCCGTACTTTTTTTTATTCTAGTCAATTGAATCTGTTGAATTGTTGTTCAGTTCATATTGAAATGAATCGAAATTGATAAGGAGTTGGTCAATGATGCTCGAACATGTACTTGTTTTGAGTGCCTACTTATTTTCTATCGGTATCTATGGATTGATCACGAGCCGGAATATGGTTAGAGCCCTTATGTGTCTTGAACTTATACTGAATGCGGTTAATATGAATTTCGTAACATTTTCTGATTTTTTTGATAGTCGCCAATTAAAAGGAAATATTTTCTCAATTTTTGTTATAGCTATTGCAGCCGCTGAAGCAGCTATTGGCCCGGCTATTGTTTCATCAATTTATCGTAACAGAAAATCAACTCGTATCAATCAATCGAATTTGTTGAATAAGTAGTATTAATCATATAAATTCTAATATTCATAAATTAGAATTACCATGACCATACATTCCGTAATAATACATGTTTTCAAAAATGTAAGAAATTAAAGTATCTTGGCTCTATCGCATGAGTCAATCCAGAAGTAGATTGATTAGAAAAATTATGATAAATTATTGATTCATCTGGTGTCTAAATATATGATTCATTTACAAGTTTACTAGATCGAAACTTTCTGACATTCAAAAATTTATAGATCCAAATGTCACATTCAGTAAAGATTTATGATACGTGTATAGGGTGTACTCAATGCGTGCGCGCCTGCCCAACGGATGTATTAGAAATGATACCTTGGGACGGGTGTAAAGCTAAGCAAATTGCTTCTGCTCCAAGAACAGAGGACTGTGTCGGTTGTAAGAGATGTGAATCCGCCTGTCCGACAGATTTCTTGAGTGTTCGAGTTTATTTATGGCATGAAACAACTCGAAGTATGGGTCTGGCTTATTAATACGTTCCAGAAAACCCTACTTGAATACATTTGATTTTTTTACCTTTACCGACAAAAACCCGCGCTCAAAAACTATTTATTTTGAGCACGGGTTTTTCTGGTCCAAGTTTATCTTGTTTTTACCATGAATAATTTTCCTTGGTTAACGCTAGTTGTAGTTTTGCCAATATTCGCGGGTTCCTTAATTTTCTTTCTCCCTCATAGAGGAAATAAGATAATTCGGTGGTATACTATAGGTATATGCATAATAGAACTCCTTCTAACAACCTATGCATTCGGTTATCGTTTCCAATTGGATGATCCATTAATGCAACTGACAGAGGATTATAAATGGATCGATTTTTTTGATTTTTACTGGAGATTGGGAATAGATGGAATTTCTATAGGACCCATTTTACTGACAGGATTTATCACAACTTTAGCTACTTTAGCGGCTCGGCCGATTACTCGAGATTCCCGACTATTCCATTTTCTGATGTTAGCAATGTATAGCGGTCAAATAGGACCATTTTCTTCTCGAGACCTTTTACTTTTTTTCATCATGTGGGAGTTAGAATTAATTCCAGTTTATCTACTTCTATCCATGTGGGGGGGAAAGAAACGTTTGTATTCAGCTACAAAATTTATTTTGTACACTGCAGGAAGTTCCGTTTTTTTATTAATGGGAGTTTTGGGTATTGGTTTATATGGTTCCAATGAACCAACATTAAATTTTGAAACATCAGCTAATCAATCGTATCCTGTAGCACTGGAAATAATATTCTATATTGGATTTCTTATTGCTTTTGCTGTCAAATCACCGATCATACCCTTACATACATGGTTACCAGACACCCATGGAGAGGCACATTACAGTACTTGTATGCTTTTAGCCGGAATCTTATTAAAAATGGGAGCGTATGGATTGGTTCGGATCAATATGGAATTATTACCCCACGCCCATTCTATATTCTCTCCCTGGTTGATTATAGTAGGCACAATTCAAATAATCTATGCAGCTTCAACATCTCTCGGTCAGCGTAATTTAAAAAAAAGAATAGCCTACTCTTCTGTATCTCATATGGGTTTCATAATTATAGGAATTGGTTCTATAAGCGATACAGGACTCAACGGAGCCATTTTACAAATAATCTCTCACGGATTTATTGGCGCTGCGCTTTTTTTCTTGGCCGGAACGAGTTATGATAGAATACGTCTTGTTTATCTCGACGAAATGGGCGGAATGGCTATCGCAATTCCAAAAATATTCACGACTTTCAGTATCTTATCAATGGCTTCTCTTGCATTACCGGGCATGAGCGGTTTTGTTGCCGAATTGTTAGTTTTTTTTGGAATACTTACTAGTCAAAAATATCTTTTAATGACAAAAATATTAATTACTTTTGTAATGGCAATTGGAATGATATTAACTCCTATTTATTCATTATCTATGTTACGCCAGATGTTCTATGGATACAAGCTTTTTAATGCCCCAAACTCTTATTTTTTTGATTCTGGACCGCGAGAATTATTTGTTTCGATCTCTATCCTTTTACCTGTAATAGGTATTGGTGTTTATCCCGATTTCGTTTTATCATTATCAGTTGACAAGGTCGAAGCTATTATATCCAATTATTTTTTTCGATAGTTTTTGTGAGTAAACCAAAAAATGAAACTGAAATCCCATGATTTTAAAAATGGTTGATTGTACAATAAAAAAATGAGTCTTTTATATTCTTTTCTTTTAAGTAAAATAAAAAAATTGGAATTCTATTATAACTAGATATCTTTTGAATTTGTGAGAACCATTTGAATCAAGTAATGGAAATGATTCAAATGGTTCTTGATTGTTTACATGAAGTTTTCGTATATATACCTGTATGCCGTCCTATGTTTATATTCGTCAAGTCTTTTATTCAATTAGATGTTAATGTAAATGAACCATAACTATGCAACCCTATTCCTAATAGATTAACCCCAAAATAGCATATCCAAATTATAAGAAAGCCCATTGAAGCCACAATTGCAGAATTTACACTTTCAAAATTTTTATTTGTTCTAATATGTAAATAAATAGCGAATATGGTCCAAGTAATAAATGCCCAAGTCTCCTTTGGATCCCAATTCCAATATGATCCCCATGCTTCATTAGCCCATACTGCTCCCGAAAGAATACCTACGGTTAAAAGGATAAACCCTAGACTAATAATACGATAACTCCAACGATCCAATTGTTGAATCAATTGATACCTGTAATAATTTTGAGACGAAATAAAAGAAGTGTTTCGTAAGACATTGTTTCTTTCGTTCACGTATTGAATCTCACTAAAGTAAACTGACTCATTTTCTAAATTATTGCTTTTACTAAAAATCCTTATGAATTTTCGAAATGTAATGACTAGAAGAGCTAGTGATAATAATGATCCACACAAAAGAGCTGCATAGCTCAATACCATCATACTTACGTGCATCATTAACCAATGGGATTGGAGAGCGGGTACTAATATCGCGGATTGATGCATTTCAGTTAAAAGACCCGAAGTAGCAAAACCTTGAGTAAAAATAGCACTTGGCGCGGTTATTGCGCTTAAATGGTTTTTATGTTTTTTAAAATACGGAATAATATGAATAATGGAAAAACTCCACGAAAGAAAAATTAATGATTCATATAAATCACTTAATGGTAAATGCCTCAAATACATCCAACGAGTAACTAATAATCCTGTTATGCAGAAAAAAGTAGCTATCATCCCCTTTTCTGACGAATCATCTAGTCCTACGATTTCATCGACTAATAAAATTATCAAATGAATTGTAATTACAATTGAAACGATCGAAAAGGATATATGAGTTAATATATGCTCTAAAGTTGAAAATATCATAAAAATTATTAAATTAATAAGGGCGTCCCTCAATTATAGGAATTGAAATCGGGAATTGAATTCATTATAGGACTTACTCTTTTAGAAGATGCCATGCCGCCACTCGGACTCGAACCGAGATGCTCTAGCACTGCTTCCTAAGAGCAGCGTGTCTACCGATTTCACCATAGCGGCTTATTCGAAATCATAATAACCTATTTTTATTCAATCGTCGAGCTTGAAGGAGTTAATTCAATCCAATATTTTTTTTTAGGAAACCATTCAAATTGATGAATAAAAACTTGTTTAAAAATTAGGGATTAAAACGTTTTCGTTAACGTTAATAATATTGATTTTTCTTATTATTATCTTTTTATTTAGTTATTTAGTATTTTAGGATGTCAATTTTATTTAACTGAACTAACAATGTATTTTTTCGTAGGCTATTACTTTATGCTCTCCTAAAACTAAAATGTAACAGTTGTAACTAGATAATTTTTACTTCAATCCCTGGATATAAGTAAAAAAAATGTTCTGCCTCGTTTGCATTTTTTAATGATTAATTTCTTTTATCATTTATTTTATTAATCTAAAATAAAAAATTCATTTTATCGATTAATAAAAAAATAGAATTTTTATATAACACAATTTCAGCGATACACTCAAAAGATTTATGTAAATATTTGCATAGTTAGGTTGCGTTAGGATTTTTTGTTGTGTAGAGAATTTGCGTTAAGATTTAGCAAACCCATTAAGTTAGGTATTTGGGATGGTCGTATCAATCATATAAAAAAATTTCGTATAGAAATTGTACCGTACTTCAAAATATTTTCTAAATTTTTTAATTAATATATATATTATATCTTGATCGATCTTCCAATCGAAACATAGGATCTAAAATAGATCACTCAAAATTGGCGCATTCGTCATATAACTACCTAAATCATATAACTACCTAAAAATGTAAACGGGGCTTTTATTAATTTAATTGGGTTTAAGGAATTTATATAGTGATAATAATTTCTAAAACCCAAAATAATGGTTTAAAAGATTATAAAAAACATTTTAAACTTAATCAATTAGTTTCAACGACCTCTTCTTTATAATATAAAATCAAAAATATAACTAAAAAAAAATTCTTTTTATTATTGAGATTGAGTAAGGGCGATGGGGAAAGTGATAATCCCCATCCGGAAAATGATAAAACATACTAAAATGAAAGGCGAAACCTTGCGCTTGCGTTTACCCTTTTTTCAAACAAAAAAGTACCATTCATTTTTAGAATTCAGTAGACAACAGAATTCTTATCTATATCAGAAACGAAAGAAACATTTGGCTTCAAATTAAAGTAAAACAAATTCAATTTTATATTCGTTTTAAATTAAAACATTATGAGACTAATTCTTTTTTATTTATTTTTTTTTTAATGTATATTGTTTATATTGTAATTTATCTTATATATTAATATTTATTCTTTTACTATACTATTATGATGTTAATATTAATTATAATTGATAAATATTATTTATCATTTTTATAACTTATAAATCTTATAAATAAACTATAAACAAAATTATATCACTTTATTAGTTATTAGAACGATTCAGATTATTTATTTGTTACACAAAAAAAACTTTTTGAACTCCCGGTAGAAAGAGATTTCGCTAACGAAAAAGCTTTCAATGCTGCCCTATATCCCTTCCTTTTCCAAATATTTTTACGAATACGTTTTTTTGAAATAGAGGTGCGCTTTTTTGGAACTGCCATTAAAAAGTTATAATAGGTTTTTCGGTTGGATGTGAAAGACATCTATTGTTCAAAATCAATTGTTCTTTACTATTCTCTATCTATTTTTTCTCTAAATTAGACTCCAAAAAAAAAGGGGGGGTTAAAAATCACATAAAATATTAATAAGAATGATAAGGTACACTATGCCAAATAGATTGAAGTTGATAAAATAAAAAAAAAATAATACAAAAAAAAAAGAAAGATTGTCCGTTTCGTTTTCTTTCTATTTTCGTCGTGTTCCATTTATACATGTAATAAAAAAATCTAAAAGTTTAATAAACCAACCCTTCTCCCGCTTAATTAAAAAATAAAAAAAACTTTAATAATTTTTTCTATTATATTAATTAATTTAATATTAATTTAATTGTTCAAGCTCGAAGAAAGAGTCCACAAAATTTGAATTATCAAATGAGACTAGTAGTTAATCTGTTAAAGGATACAAAATACATAATTTAAAGGCATTTTATTTGCCCCCTTTTTTTTTTTCCGTAAAATTAAAGTGTTGGATATCATAGCATTTCCTACAAATAGCTTTTATTGTAATGGAAGACAAAGAATTAGTTACAAAACAAATTGGTTAATGATTCTAAATAACCGAATTACAATAAATAGTTTTAGTTATGGGCTTTATGATTCATATCAAATACTGTTTTTGGTATAATTATTTATCCTTGTTCTATAGATATAAAAAAATTATTGTAATACGTAATAATTAAAATGAAAATTCTAATTTTCATTTTTTATCTTCATAAAATTTTATTTAAAAATTTGAATTTAATATTAACAATTCAGTATTAATAAAATTAAATACGTATTTATTTTTCACTAGTGACTTATTTATATCATTTACTTATTTATATCATTTGACCAATTATAACCTCTTGATTTTAAATATTTGAAGTAGTTTGGAAAGATTCAGAATAATTAAGGCTAGAAAATTCTATTTAAGTTTTATTTTATATATCTTAATTTTTTTTTATTAACCGACCCCTTTCAAAAGAAAAGAAATAAGAACCGGTGACTCAGAAACAATTAATTAAGATAAATTTTTTTTTTTTTTTTTTTTTTATGGAATATACATATCAATATTCATGGATTATACCTTTCATTCCACTTCCAGTTCCTATCTTAATTGGAACAGGACTTCTACTTTTTCCAACGGCAACAAAAAATCTTCGCCGTATGTGGGCTTTTCCTAGTGTTTTATTATTAAGTATAGTTATGGTTTTTTCAGCCCTTTTTTCTATTCAGCAAATAAATAATAATTCTGTCTATCAATATGTATGGTCTTGGACCATCAATAATGATTTTTCTTTAGAATTTGGCTGCTTGGTTGATCCACTTACTTCTATTATGTCGATATTAATCACTACTGTTGGAATTATGGTTCTTATTTATAGTGACAATTATATGTCTCATGATCGGGGATATTTGAGATTTTTTGCTTATATGAGTTTTTCCAATACTTCAATGTTGGGATTAGTTACTAGTTCTAATTTGATACAAATTTATATTTTTTGGGAATTAGTTGGAGTGTGTTCTTATCTATTAATAGGTTTTTGGTTCACACGACCCAGTGCCGCGAATGCTTGTCAAAAAGCGTTTGTAACTAATCGTGTCGGGGATTTTGGTTTATTATTAGGAATTTTGGGTTTTTATTGGATAACAGGTACTTTCGAATTTCGGGATTTGTTTGAAATATTCAATAACTTGGTTTATAATAATGAAGTTAATTTTTTATTTGTTACTTTATGCGCCTCCCTATTATTTACCGGCGCTGTTGCTAAATCCGCCCAATTTCCCCTTCATGTATGGTTACCTGATGCCATGGAAGGGCCTACCCCCATTTCGGCTCTTATACATGCCGCTACTATGGTAGCAGCAGGAATTTTTCTTGTAGCTCGGCTTCTTCCTCTTTTCATAGTTATACCTTACATTCTAAATCTAATAGCTTTGATAGGTATAATAACATTATTTTTAGGAGCCACTTTAGCTCTTGCTCAAAAAGATATTAAGAAAAGCTTAGCTTATTCTACAATGTCTCAATTGGGTTATATGATGTTAGCTCTAGGTATGGGGTCTTATCGAGCTGCTTTATTTCATTTGATTACTCATGCTTATTCGAAGGCATTGTTGTTCTTAGGATCTGGATCAATTATTCATGCGATGGAAGCTATTGTTGGATATTCTCCAGATAAAAGTCAGAATATGGTTCTTATGGGCGGTTTAAGAAAACATGTACCAATTACAAAAACTGCTTTTTTATTGGGTACACTTTCTCTTTCTGGTATTCCACCCCTTGCTTGTTTTTGGTCCAAAGATGAAATTCTTAATGATAGTTGGTTGTATTCACCTATTTTTGCAATAATAGCTTGGTCCACAGCAGGATTAACTGCATTTTATATGTTTCGGATTTATTTACTTGCTTTTGAAGGACATTTAAACGTTTATTTTCAAACTTACAGTGGCAAAAAAAGCAGTTCGTTCTATTCAATGTCTCTATGGGGTAAAGATAAAGAAGGACCCGAAATTATTAAAAAAAATTTGCGTTTATTATATTTATTAACGACGAAAAACAATGAAAAAACTTTTTTTTTAAACACA